GCCATCGTAGCTTAAGTCTTAAAGCATAACACTGAAGATGTTATTATGAGCCCTAGAAAGCTCCGAAAGCACAAAGGCTTGGTCCTAGCTTTACTATTGTTTATAACCAAACTTACACATGCAAGCATCCGCACCCCTGTGAGAATGCCCTTAACCCTCTTATGAGATCAAGGAGCCGGTATCAGGTACAATATAGTTTGCCCACAACACCTTGCTTAGCCACACCCCCAAGGGAATTCAGCAGTGATAAACATTAAGCCATAAGTGCAAACTTGACTTAGTTAAGGTTTTTAGAGCCGGTAAAACTCGTGCCAGCCACCGCGGTTATACGAGAGGCTCAAGATAATAGAAATCGGCGTAAAGAGTGGTTAAGTGTTTTATAACTAAAGTTAAACACCTTCCAAGCTGTTATACGCACCCGAAGGTATGAGATCCATTTACGAAAGTGACTTTACAAAACTGAACCCACGAAAGCTATGAAACAAACTGGGATTAGATACCCCACTATGCATAGTCTTAAACAAAAGTATTTTAATTACACTATACTCGCCAGGGTACTACGAGCTTTAGCTTAAAACCCAAAGGACTTGGCGGTGCTTTACACCCACCTAGAGGAGCCTGTTCTATAACTGATAACCCCCGTTAAACCTCACCCTATTTTGCTTAATCAATTTATATACCGCCGTCGTCAGCTTACCTTATGAAAGAACAACAGTGAGCAAAATTAGTAACAACCCAAAACGTCAGGTCGAGGTGTAGTTTATAATAGGGGAAGAAATGGGCTACACTCATTCATTAATGAATACGGATGGTATATTGAAACATAAACCTAAAGGAGGATTTAGCAGTAAGAAGAAAATAGAGTGTTCATCTGAAATCGGCTCTAAAGCGCGCACACACCGCCCGTCACTCTCCCTAATAATATAACCACAATTAATTAAAACCTAAACAAAATACAAGGGGAGGCAAGTCGTAACATGGTAAGTGTACCGGAAGGTGTGCTTGGAATACCAGAGCATAGCTGAAATAGTTAAAGTATCTCACTTACACCGAGAAGTTGTTCTTGCAAACAGAACTGCTCTGATACCCACACGCTAGCTCACACACTAAATTCAAATAAAAACTAAAAATAACCCCTAATGCCCTAAAAACCAATATTAAAACATTTTATAACCCTAGTAAGGGAGACTGAAAAGGAATAATGAAGCTACAAGACTAGTACCGCAAGGGAAAGCTGAAAAAGAAATTAAACAAGTAATTTAAGTAAATTATAGCAAAGATTAAATCTTGTACCTTTTGCATCATGGTTTAACAAGATACCTCAAGCAAAGAGATCTTTAGTTTGCTGCCCCGAAACTAAGCGAGCTACTCCGAGACAGTCAAAACATTAATGGACAAATCCGTACCTGTGGCAAAAGGTTGGAATGAGCTCCGAGTAGAGGTGATAAGCCAAACGAGCTTGGTTATAGCTGGTTGCCTGAAAAATGAATAAGAGTTCAGCCTATATTATATCCTAATTCACCTAAAATTAAATTATAAACAGATTTAGTAGTAGTAATATAGAGTTAGTCAAAAGGGGTACAGCTCTTTTGACATAGGACACAACCTTATGATGAGGTTAAAGATCAAAAATAGTAAAGTACACACATGCCTTCGTGGGCCTGAAAGCAGCCACCGGAAAAGAAAGCGTTAAAGCTCAAGCACTAGTTAAACTTTTAATTCAGATAAAAATTCTAAAACCCATGAACTCATCAGGCCTTTTCATAATACATGAAAGTGATAATGTTAATATGAGTAATAAGAGAAGTCAAAGATTCTCTCCTTTAGCAAAAGTGTGCCTCGGATCGAACCAATCGCCGAAATTTAATGACCCCTAATTACCAGAGGGTATTGTTGTAAAAACAAAGAACAAGAAAAAACAACAATAAAAACCATCCACCCCACACCGGATTGCTAACCAGGATAAACTAAAAGGGTGAGAAGGAACTCGGCAAACATAAATTACACTAGCCTCGCCTGTTTACCAAAAACACCGCCTCTTGCATAGCACAATGAATAAGAGGTCCCGCCTGCCCTGTGACCATGAGTTTAACGGCCGCGGTATTTTGACCGTGCAAAGGTAGCGCAATCACTTGTCTTTTAAATAAAGACCTGTATGAATGGCATAACGAGGGCTAAACTGTCTCCTTACCCCAGTTAATGAAATTGATCCTCCCGTGCAGAAGCGGGAATTAACACATAAGACGAGAAGACCCTGTGGAGCTTTAGATAAATAGATGAATTTATTAAACAATCAAGACCATATAAAAGGTAATTTAAACAATAACCTCATCTTAAATCTTCAGTTGGGGCGACCGCGGAGCAAAACAAAACCTCCGTGAGGATTGAGGCAAAAGCCTTACACCCAAGAATGTCATTTCTAAGTACCAAAACATTTGACCTATAGATCCGGCATACAGCCGATCAACGAACCTAGTTACCCCAGGGATAACAGCGCAATCCTCTTTGAGAGTCCCTATCGACAAGAGGGTTTACGACCTCGATGTTGGATCAGGACATCCTAATGGTGTAGCCGCTATTAAGGGTTCGTTTGTTCAACGATTAAAGTCCTACGTGATCTGAGTTCAGACCGGAGTAATCCAGGTCAGTTTCTATCTATGAATGTGGCCTTCTTCAGTACGAAAGGACCAAGAAGGATGGGCCCATGTTTTAAAACAAGCCCACTTTTTAACCCTTGAAAAAATATTAAAGGTTAAGACAACACAAAAAACCCTTGAATATAACTACATGTTAAGGTGGCAGAATCCGGTGATTGCAAAAGACCTAAGCCCTTTGAATAGAGGTTCAAATCCTCTCCTCAACTATGACTACCATGATTATAACACAAATTATCAACCCATTAATATATATTATCCCTGTCCTATTAGCAGTTGCTTTCTTAACCTTACTAGAACGAAAAGTATTAGGTTACATACAACACCGAAAAGGGCCCAATATTGTAGGACCCTTTGGCTTACTTCAACCAATTGCAGACGGACTAAAACTCTTTATTAAAGAACCAGTGAAACCCTCCACATCCTCTCCGATTCTATTCCTAACCACCCCCATACTAGCATTAACACTAGCCCTTATGTTATGAGCCCCCTTACCCATGCCCCACCCTGTCGTTAATGTTAACTTAGGTATATTACTTATCTTAGCGCTATCGAGCCTTGCAGTTTACTCAATCCTAGGATCAGGATGAGCATCAAACTCAAAATATGCACTAATTGGGGCATTACGAGCCGTAGCCCAAACTATTTCTTATGAAGTAAGCTTAGGATTAATCCTACTAGCATTAATCATCTTCACTGGCAACTTCACACTACAATCATTTGGTATCACACAAGAAAGCTTATGACTTATCATCCCCACATGACCCCTAGCAGCAATATGGTATATCTCTACACTAGCTGAAACAAATCGGGCACCATTTGATTTAACAGAAGGCGAATCAGAACTTGTTTCAGGCTTTAATGTTGAATATGCAGGGGGACCTTTTGCACTATTTTTCCTTGCCGAATATGCTAATATTCTACTAATAAACACCTTATCAACAATTCTATTTCTAGGAGCATCTCACATCCCTTCTCTACCTGAGCTTACAACAACAAACCTTATAATAAAAGCAACTCTATTATCGATGATGTTTTTATGAGTTCGAGCCTCATACCCACGATTCCGATATGATCAGCTAATACATCTCATCTGAAAAAATTTCCTACCACTGACTCTAGCCTTAATCATTTGACATCTATCAACACCTCTTGCACTAGCAGGGCTTCCACCACATATATAAAGGAATTATGCCTGAGTACTAAAGGACCACTTTGATAGAGTGCTTTACGAGGGTTAAAATCCCTCTGATTCCTTAGAAAGAGAGGATTTGAACCCCACTTAAGAGATCAAAACTCTTAGTGCTTCCCGCTACACCACTTCCTAAAGTAAAGTCAGCTAAACAAAGCTTTTGGGCCCATACCCCAAAAATGTAGGTTAAAATCCTCCCTTTACTAATGAACCCTTACATTATATCAATTTTTCTCCTGGCTTTAGGCTTAGGTACTACAATTACATTTATAAGCTCACACTGATTACTAGCATGAATAGGCCTAGAAATTAACACACTCGCAATTATTCCTTTAATAGCACAACACCATCACCCACGATCTGTAGAAGCTTCAACAAAATATTTCCTCACCCAAGCCACAGCCGCAGCAATAATTCTATTCGCTAGCTCCACTAATGCATGAATTACAGGACAATGAGATATTACTGAACTATCTCACCCAGTACCCTCAACCATTATAATATTAGGCCTAGCCTTAAAAATCGGCATAGCACCTCTCCACACATGACTACCAGAAGTACTTCAAGGTCTGGATCTTACCACAGGCTTAATTATATCTACATGACAAAAATTAGCCCCTTTCTCCTTACTGATACAAATTAATCTAGATAATCCCGTACTTATTATAATAGCTATTATGTCAACCATAGTAGGAGGTTGAGGAGGTTTAAACCAAACACAACTACGAAAAATCTTAGCTTACTCATCAATCGCTCATATCGGATGAATAATTCTCGTATTACAATTCTTACCTTCACTGACTCTACTTACTCTTGCAACCTATATTGTTATGACACTTTCTATCTTCAGCCTATTTAAACTAAACAAAACAACTTCAATTAATACACTTGCCACATCATGATCAAAATCCCCTGCAATCACCGCACTAGCCCCCCTAATCCTCCTATCATTAGGCGGTTTACCACCACTTACAGGATTTGGCCCAAAATGAATAATCTTATCCGAGCTAACAAAACAAGAATTAAATACAATTGCAACAATCACAGCACTTTCTGCTTTACTAAGCCTTTACTTCTACTTGCGACTCTCATATGCTATAACACTAACCCTATCACCCAACACCACTCCCGTAACCAACCAATGACGGTTTAATACTAAACAACTCACTATTCACTTATCTATCTCATCAATTATATCATTAACACTACTTCCCCTCCTACCCAGCATTATAACCCTTATCAACTAAGAGTTTAGGTTAATAAAAGACCAAAGGCCTTCAAAGCCTTAAGTAGAAGTGAAAATCCTTTAACTCTTGATAAGACTTGCAGGCAATTAACCCACATCTCCTGTATGCAAAACAGACACTTTAATTAAGCTAAAACCTTACTAGATGGGAAGGCCTCGATCCTACAATTTCCTAGTTAACAGCTAGACACTCTAACCAGCGAGCATCCATCTACTTTCCCCCGCCTTGAAAAAGCGGAAAGGCGGGGGAAAGCCCCGGCAAAAATTAATTGGCCACTTAAGATTTGCAATCTTATATGTATTACACCTCGAGGCTTGGTATGAAGAGGGCTTAAACCTCTGTATATGGGGTTACAATCCACCGCTTACTCAGCCATCCTACCTGTGGCAATCACACGATGATTTTTTTCAACTAATCACAAAGACATCGGCACCCTATACTTAGTATTTGGTGCTTGGGCCGGAATAGTCGGCACTGCACTCAGCCTTTTAATCCGAGCAGAACTAAGTCAACCAGGAGCTTTATTAGGGGACGATCAAATCTATAATGTTATCGTAACTGCTCATGCTTTTGTAATAATTTTTTTTATAGTAATGCCAATTATAATCGGGGGTTTCGGTAATTGATTAGTCCCATTAATAATCGGAGCGCCTGATATAGCCTTTCCTCGAATAAATAACATAAGTTTTTGATTATTACCCCCTTCTTTTCTCCTCCTCCTTGCTTCGTCAGGAGTAGAAGCTGGGGCGGGAACAGGTTGGACTGTTTACCCCCCACTAGCAGGCAATTTGGCGCACGCTGGAGCCTCTGTAGACTTAACAATCTTCTCTCTTCATTTAGCAGGTGTTTCATCAATTCTAGGGGCTATTAACTTTATTACTACTATTATTAATATAAAACCCCCATCAATTTCACAATATCAAACACCATTATTTGTATGAGCAGTTTTAGTAACCGCAGTTCTACTTTTATTATCATTACCTGTACTAGCAGCCGGGATTACCATACTTCTCACAGACCGAAACTTAAACACAACATTCTTTGATCCTTCCGGAGGAGGGGACCCCATCCTCTATCAACACTTATTTTGATTCTTTGGACACCCTGAAGTATATATTCTCATCCTCCCAGGTTTTGGTATAATCTCCCATATCGTGGCTTACTACTCCGGTAAAAAAGAACCTTTTGGCTATATAGGAATAGTCTGAGCAATAATAGCAATCGGACTTTTAGGGTTTATTGTTTGAGCTCACCATATATTCACGGTAGGAATAGACGTAGACACCCGAGCATACTTCACCTCAGCAACAATAATTATCGCTATTCCCACAGGTGTAAAAGTATTTAGCTGATTAGCCACCCTTCATGGGGGCTCTATTAAATGGGAAACCCCCTTGCTATGAGCTCTAGGCTTTATCTTCTTATTTACTGTTGGAGGATTAACAGGCATTGTATTAGCAAACTCCTCTTTAGATATTGTTTTACATGACACTTATTACGTAGTTGCCCACTTCCACTACGTTTTATCAATAGGTGCTGTATTTGCAATTATAGCAGGATTTGTACACTGGTTTCCTCTATTTACGGGCTACACCCTACACAACTCTTGAACCAAAATTCATTTTGGTGTAATATTTGCAGGTGTAAATTTAACATTCTTCCCTCAACACTTTTTAGGGTTAGCTGGTATACCCCGACGATACTCTGACTACCCGGATGCATACTCACTATGAAACACTGTCTCTTCTATCGGATCACTTGTATCCTTGATCGCCGTAATTATATTCTTATTCATTATTTGAGAAGCATTCGCTGCCAAACGAGAAGTATTAATAGTCGAATTAACTTCAACAAACATTGAATGACTACACGGCTGCCCTCCACCATATCACACATTTGAGGAGCCTGCTTTTGTTCAAGTACAAACAAATTAAACGAGAAAGGAGGGAATTGAACCCCCATAAAATGGTTTCAAGCCACCCACAAAACCGTTCTGTCACTTTCTTTATACAATTAACCAAAGATATTAGTAAAATATTATACTGCCTTGTCAAGGCAGAGTTGTTGGTTAAACCCCTACATATCTTTAATAATGGCTTATCCCTCACAACTAGGTTTTCAAGACGCAGCATCACCTGTAATAGAAGAACTACTTCATTTTCACGACCATGCATTAATAATTGTATTCCTGATTAGCACCCTAGTGCTTTATATTATCGTAGCTATAGTTACTACAAAGTTAACAAACAAATTCTTATTAGACTCACAAGAAATTGAAATTATTTGAACTGTTCTCCCCGCAATTATTCTCATCCTGATCGCCCTTCCGTCACTGCGGATCCTTTACCTTATAGATGAAGTAAATGATCCCCACCTTACAATCAAAGCAGTCGGCCATCAATGATACTGAAGTTATGAATACACTGATTATGAAGATTTAGCCTTTGACTCATACATAATCCCCACCCAAGACCTTTCACCAGGTCAATTCCGATTATTAGAAGCAGACCACCGTATAGTAATTCCAGTTGAATCACCAATCCGAGTGTTAGTATCGGCGGAAGATGTGCTTCACTCATGAGCAGTACCTTCTTTAGGAGTTAAAATAGACGCAGTACCAGGACGACTTAATCAAACAGCTTTTATTACATCACGACCTGGGGTGTTTTATGGCCAATGCTCAGAAATCTGTGGTGCTAATCACAGCTTTATACCTATTGTAGTAGAAGCAGTGCCATTACAACAATTCGAAAACTGATCATCACTTATACTTGAAGACGCCTCGTTAAGAAGCTAAATAGGACTTCAGCGTTAGCCTTTTAAGCTAAAAATTGGTGACTCCCGACCACCCTTAGCGACATGCCTCAATTAAATCCCTCACCTTGATTAATAATTCTATTATTTACATGATTAGTCTTTACTACCATTATTCCACCTAAAGTTATAGCACATAAATATCCTAATGAACCAAATGCTTTAAATACTGAGACATTAGAAACAACCCCTTGAAACTGACAATGACATTAAGCTTTTTTGACCAATTTATTAGCCCCATATTTTTAGGTATCCCATTAATAGCTTTAGCTATTATAGTTCCTTGAATTATATTCCCAACCCCGTCTTCTCGTTGAATAAACAACCGCATGCTTACATTACAAAACTGGTTTATTAACTTATTTACAAAACAACTCCTTCTCCCTTTAAATACAACAGGTCATAAATGAGCATTAATTTTCGCATCCCTAATAATCTTCCTAATTTCATTAAATATACTTGGATTACTTCCCTACACCTTCACCCCTACAACTCAATTATCCCTAAATATAGGACTAGCTGTGCCCTTATGATTAGCAACCGTTATCATTGGAATACGAAATCAACCCACACATTCCCTAGGTCACTTATTACCAGAAGGCACACCCGTACTACTAATTCCTGTACTTATTATTATTGAAACAATCAGCCTATTTATCCGACCTATCGCCTTAGGTGTTCGGTTAACAGCAAATTTAACTGCAGGACATCTACTTATTCAACTTATTGCAACAGCAGCATTCGTCCTCATACCCCTCATACCTACAGTGGCACTATTAACAACAATTTTATTATTTTTACTTACATTATTAGAAGTAGCCGTCGCTATAATCCAAGCCTATGTTTTTGTCCTACTACTAAGCCTCTACCTACAAGAGAACGTTTAATGGCCCACCAAGCACACGCATACCATATAGTAGACCCGAGCCCCTGACCCCTTACAGGTGCAATTGCAGCCCTTTTAATAACTTCAGGGTTAGCTATTTGATTCCATTTTAATTCAACTGTTTTAATAACAATTGGGTTAATCTTACTACTTTTAACAATAATTCAATGATGACGTGATATTGTCCGAGAAGGGACATTTCAGGGACATCATACCCCACCAGTTCAAAAAGGATTACGATATGGTATAATCCTGTTCATCACCTCAGAAGTCTTCTTTTTCCTAGGATTTTTTTGAGCTTTCTACCATTCTAGCTTAGCCCCCACCCCAGAATTAGGCGGTTGCTGACCCCCTTCTGGAGTAATCACACTTGATCCTTTTGAAGTTCCTCTTCTTAATACAGCAGTCCTTCTTGCCTCCGGTGTTACAGTAACTTGAGCCCACCATAGCATTATAGAAGGTGAACGAAAACAAACTATCCACTCTCTCACCCTAACTATTCTTCTAGGCTTTTACTTCACATTACTTCAAGCAATAGAATATTATGAAGCCCCTTTCACAATTGCTGACGGCGTTTACGGATCAACATTTTTTGTAGCAACAGGATTCCACGGATTACACGTTATCATCGGGTCAACATTCCTAGCAGTTTGCTTAATTCGACAGATTCAATATCATTTCACATCACAACACCACTTTGGATTTGAAGCTGCCGCATGATACTGACATTTTGTTGATGTTGTATGACTATTCCTTTATGTCTCAATTTATTGATGAGGATCTTATCTTTTTAGTACTAAAAAGTATAAGTGACTTCCAATCACCTGGTCTTGGTTAAAGCCCAAGAAAAGATAATGAACTTATTGATCACAATTTTACTAATTACAACTACCCTTTCTATTTTATTGGCTCTAATCTCATTTTGATTACCCCAAATAAACCCAGACACAGAAAAATTGTCACCCTATGAATGTGGCTTCGACCCATTAGGCTCAGCCCGACTTCCATTCTCACTACGATTTTTCCTAGTAGCAATTTTATTTCTTTTATTTGATCTAGAAATTGCACTACTCCTCCCACTTCCGTGAGGTATGCAATTAATATCCCCCTTCTACACATTTATATGAGCATCATCGGTTGTCATACTATTAACACTAGGATTAATTTATGAGTGAATTCAAGGCGGCCTAGAATGAGCTGAATAAACGATTAGTATACTTAAAACACTTGATTTCGGCTCAAAAGCACGTGGTTAAAATCCACGATCGTTTTATGACACCTGCGCATTTTGCTTTCTCAACAACATTTATCCTAGGACTTATAGGATTAACTTTTCACCGAAACCACTTACTCTCCGCCCTTTTATGTTTGGAAGGAATAATATTATCATTATATGTTGCCCTATCCTTATGGACATTACAATTAAACTCAATTAATCTCTCCCCCACCCCGATACTAATACTTGCTTTTTCAGCATGTGAAGCAAGCGCCGGACTAGCCCTGCTAGTAGCAACCTCCCGCACACACGGAACTGATCGCCTCCAAGCCTTAAACATCCTACAATGTTAAAAATCCTTATCCCAACAATTATACTCATCCCCACAACATGACTCACCCCTAAAAAATGATTATGGCCCTGCACATTAGCACATAGCCTTGTCATCGCTTTATTTGCCCTAACTTGACTCATTTGACCATCTGAAACCGCTTGATCAAACCTAAATGGATCAATAGCCACCGATCCACTATCAACCCCTTTATTAATTCTTACATGCTGACTCCTTCCATTAATAATTCTCGCTAGCCAAAACCACACAACCAATGACCCCCTTAATCGACAACGAATATATATTTCACTACTTACATCCTTACAAATATTCCTTATTCTAGCATTCAGTGCTACAGAACTAATTATGTTTTATGTAATATTTGAAGCCACACTAATCCCAACCTTATTGATTATCACCCGATGAGGCAATCAAACAGAGCGATTAAATGCGGGAACCTACTTCCTGTTCTATACCCTAGCAGGGTCTCTCCCCCTACTTGTTGCGCTACTAATACTCCAAAATAAAACAGGCTCTTTATCAATATTAACCTTACAATATTCCAACCCTTTAAACCTTATTCACCTGGGCGATAAGCTATGATGAATGGGTTGCTTACTAGCTTTCCTTGTGAAAATACCCTTATATGGAGTACATCTCTGACTCCCTAAAGCCCACGTTGAAGCACCAATCGCAGGATCTATAATCCTTGCTGCAGTACTACTAAAATTAGGAGGATACGGCATAATACGCTTAATAAACATTTTAGAACCTCTATCTAAACAACTAAGCTACCCTTTTATAATTTTAGCTTTATGAGGGGTCATTATAACAGGTCTGATCTGCTTACGACAAAATGATCTAAAATCCCTAATCGCTTACTCCTCGGTAAGCCACATAGGACTGGTCACAACAGGTATTCTTATTCAAACCCCCTGAGGTTTTACAGGAGCATTAGTTTTAATAATTGCACATGGACTTACTTCATCAGCACTATTCTGTCTAGCAAATACAAACTACGAACGAACTCACAGCCGAACAATAGTATTAGCACGAGGTCTGCAAATAGTCTTACCCTTAATAGCCACATGATGATTTACTGCTAGCCTAGCAAACATAGCTTTACCACCCTTGCCTAATCTAATAGGAGAATTGATAATTATTTCATCCTTATTCAACTGGTCACCTTGAACCCTAATCCTTACAGGCCTTGGAACACTAATTACTGCAGCATATTCACTATATCTATTCCTCACAACCCAACGAGGCCCATTAACAAATCATCTTCTTCACATAGAACCATCACACTCCCGAGAGCACTTAATTATAACACTTCACCTCACCCCGCTCATCCTCCTAATCTTAAAACCTGAATTATTGTGGGGTTGGATTTTCTGTAGATATAGTTTAAAAAGAACATTAGATTGTGATTCTAAAAATAAAGGTTAAACTCCTTTTATCCACCGAGAGAGGTCCGAAGACAACATAAACTGCTAATTTTTGCCCCTTTGGTTTAACCCCAAAGCTCACTCGAGACTTCTGAAGGATAATAGCTAATCCGTTGGTCTTAGGAACCAAAAACCCTTGGTGCAAGTCCAAGCAGTAGTTATGCACTCGACCTCTTTAATGATATCTTCAAGCCTTTTAATGATTTTCACTTTACTAATGATACCCTTAATTTCAACAATAACAACTAAACCGTACCCCCCTGACTGATCAATCACATGAGTTAAAAATTCGGTTAAATTAGCATTTATAATTAGCCTATTGCCTTTAATATTATTTATTAATGAAGGATTAGAAACCATTATTACTTCCTGATCTTGAATAAATACAACGACTTTTGATATTAATATTAGCTTCAAATTTGACCTATACTCAGTAATTTTCACCCCTGTAGCCCTATACGTTACATGATCTATTCTAGAATTTGCATCCTGATACATACACTCTGACCCTCTTATAAATCGATTTTTCAAGTATCTCTTAATATTCTTAATCGCTATATTAATTCTAGTAACTTCAAATAATATATTTCAACTATTTATTGGCTGAGAAGGAGTTGGTATTATATCTTTCCTTTTAATCGGGTGGTGATATGGACGAACTGACGCTAATGTAGCTGCCATCCAAGCAGTTGTCTATAACCGAATCGGAGACATTGGACTAATTTTATTTATAGCCTGAATTGCCATAAACCTAAACTCCTGAGAAATAAACCAAATATTTACACTGGCTGAAAATAAAGACCTTACCCTACCATTATTAGGACTAGTCCTAGCTGCAACCGGGAAATCAGCTCAATTTGGATTACACCCATGATTACCCTCAGCTATAGAGGGCCCCACTCCGGTCTCTGCCCTACTACACTCAAGCACAATAGTTGTTGCAGGAATCTTTTTACTAGTTCGGATAAGTCCTTTAATAGAAAATAACCCAGTTATCCTAACAACATGCCTTTGTCTCGGAGCATTAACCACTTTATTTACAGCTATTTGCGCTCTGACACAAAATGATATCAAAAAAATTGTAGCATTTTCCACATCAAGCCAACTTGGTTTAATAATAGTCACAATTGGTCTTAATCAACCTCAACTAGCATTCCTTCATATCTGCACTCATGCTTTCTTTAAAGCAATGCTATTCTTATGTTCCGGCTCATTAATTCACAGCCTAAACGATGAGCAAGATATCCGAAAAATAGGTGGAATACACTTTCTTACCCCCTTCACCTCATCCTCATTAACCTTAGGTAGCCTAGCTTTAACAGGAACCCCTTTCCTAGCCGGATTTTTCTCAAAAGATGCTATTATTGAATCTATAAACACCTCATACTTAAACGCCTGAGCCCTTTTATTAACTTTAATCGCCACTTCATTCACAGCAGTTTATAGCCTACGAATTGTCTATTACGTCACCATAGGTTACCCACGATTTAACTCTTTATCACCAATTAATGAAAACAGTGAACCAGTCATTAATCCAATCAAACGATTAGCTTGAGGAAGTATTATCGCAGGCTTAATCATCACATCAAACATAACACCTATAAAAAACCCAATTATAACTATACCATATTACACTAAAATAGCCGCCCTCATTGTAACAATGATTGGACTAATTACAGCCCTGGAAATAGCCCGTAATACATCAAAACAATTGAATGTTACCCCTAAACAAACCCCTCATTCATTTTCTAACATATTAGGATTTTACCCATCCATCATTCACCGCTTACCCATAAAACTCTCACTTCAACTAGGACAAAATATTGCCTCCCAAACTATTGACACAACATGATTAGAAAAAATCGGTCCTAAAGCCACATCAACTCTAAATATACCCCTAATCACAACTACAAGTAATGCCCAAAAAGGTATTATCAAAACCTATTTAATACTTTTTATCCTAACCTTTACCCTAGCCATAGCATTATTGATTTAAACTACTCGAAGTGTACCACGAGCAAGACCTCGTGTTAGCTCTAATACAACAAATAAAGTTAACAAGAGAACCCAAGCACTAATAACCAAAACCCAACCCCCTGAAGAATACATTAAAGCCACCCCGGATATATCCCCCCGAAACAATGATAAACCCGCTAACTCATCCACAGGTACCCATGAACTCTCATATCACCCCCCATAAAAATAAGATAAAACTAAAACCACTCCTGTAAAATATAAAGCCCCATAAATTGCTACCGACCAACTACCTCAGCTTTCAGGGTATGGTTCAGCAGCTAAAGCAGCAGAATATGCAAAAACAACCAATATTCCTCCTAAATAAATTAAAAATAAGACTAAAGATAAAAAAGGCCCCCCAAAACTTACTATAACCCCGCAACCTATACCAGCTACAACTACCAGCCCTAAAGCAGCAAAATATGGCGAAGGGTTAGAAGCTACCGCAACCAAACCAAAGATAAACCCTATTAATAGTAAAAATATTAAATAAGTCATAATTTTTACCAGGAATTTAACCAGGACTAATGGCTTGAAAAACCACCGTTGTAATTCAACTATAAAAACCCTAATGGCCAACCTTCGAAAAACTCACCCCATCCTTAAAATCGCTAACGATGCCCTCGTAGACCTACCTGCACCATCAAACATCTCTGTATGGTGAAACTTTGGGTCTTTATTGGGATTATGCTTAATTACCCAGATCCTCACAGGACTATTTCTAGCAATACATTATACCTCAGATATTGCAACCGCCTTCTCTTCAGTAACACATATTTGCCGAGACGTAAATTACGGTTGACTAATTCGCAACATACATGCCAATGGGGCATCTTTCTTTTTTATCTGTATTTACCTTCACATTGCACGAGGGCTCTACTACGGATCGTATTTATACAAAGAAACTTGAAATGTTGGAGTTATTCTTCTACTCCTTGTAATAGCCACTGCATTTGTAGGATACGTTCTACCCTGGGGACAAATATCCTTCTGAGGAGCTACAGTTATTACCAACCTAATATCCGCTGTGCCGTATATTGGTAACGATTTAGTACAATGGGTGTGAGGAGGATTTTCCGTAGACAATGCCACCCTAACCCGATTCTTCGCATTCCATTTCCTACTTCCATTCATTGTTGCAGCCGCATCAATAGTCCACCTACTCTTTCTTCACGAAACAGGATCTAATAACCCTGCCGGAATTAACTCTGATGCAGACAAAATTTCTTTCCATCCGTACTTCTCATACAAAGACCTATTAGGATTCGCCGCCCTACTGATTGCTCTCACATCAATTGCCCTTTTTACACCGAACATTCTTGGAGATCCTGATAACTTCACACCAGCCAACCCCTTAGTTACTCCGCCCCACATTAAACCCGAGTGATATTTTCTATTTGCCTATGCCATCTTACGATCAATCCCAAATAAACTAGGGGGTGTATTAGCCTTATTATTCTCAATTTTAGTATTAATACTAGTCCCAATCCTCCACACGTCCAAACAACGAGGACTCACTTTCCGACCCTTTGGTCAATTTACATTCTGACTATTAGTTGCAGACATAATTATTCTAACATGAATCGGGGGAATGCCCGTAGAACCCCCTTACATCCTAATCGGCCAACTAGCATCAATTGTCTATTTCCTTATTTTTTTAGCGGCCTTACCTATATCTGGCTGAATAGAAAATAAAATTCTTAAATGAAATTGCATCTGTAGCTCAGTATTAGAGCGCCGGTTTTGTAAACCGGAGGTCGGAAGTTAAACCCCTCCCTGCTGCTCAGAAAAAGGAGAGTCGAACTCCCACCGCCGGCTCCCAAAGCTGGTATTCTAAATTAAAATATTTTCTGGTACATATATGAATATTCCATATATATATATATAGTGCATATTATTAATTCCTTAGAACATTTTATGTATAAACACCATTAATTTATGCTAACCATAAAGTAATTACATAAAACTAAGGTAGACATAAACCATAAATTTAAGAATGCACTAATGTAAAAAATGCTGAGAGATTTAAGACTCAGCACAAAACTCTTAGACAATGATATACCAAGACTCCAAATAATATTAACTTAAGCATTCTATGTAGTAAGAGCCTACCAACCAGTCTATTTCTTAAGGATAACGGTTCTTGATGGTCAGGAGCCCTAATTGAAGGGTTGTTACCTAAAAGGTGAATTATTCCTGGCATCTCCTCCTTTTTCAGGTCCATTAATTTATTAATCCGCGCACTTTCATCGACGCTTACATTGACTAATGGTGTCAAACCTTCGACTCGTTACCCCCCAAGCCGAGCGTTCTCTCCACAGGGGCAGCTGGTATCTTTTTTTTTTCTCCCTTCGTGAACATTTCAGAGTGCACACGGCCCTATGATAGAAGGTGGAACATTCGTTCCTTATTGAGTAATATAAATGTAGTGTTGAAATTACATTACTTAAGAATTGCATAAAACTCTTTCTAGAGCATAATAGACACCATATTCTCTATAAGTCGCCCCCTCTTCTGTTTTTAACCGAAAAACCCCCCAACCCCCCTAAAGTCCTAGAGTAACTAACAATTTAACAAAACTGGTATAAACAGCAAAACCCCTAGATTATTCTTCAACTCGTAGATTATGCAAAATGGTGATGTGTAGTTTCGTATTTATATATTATCAGTTTTTAAAAAATATATTGTATCACACCCGTTTATTACAATTAACCAAGATAAAATACTAGAAG